TATGTAACTATTGAGAGTGAAGATATTATGCACAATGTGCGTATTCCGTCCAAAAGTTTTCTTTTAGTTCAAAATGATCAATATGTAGAATCAGAGCAAGTAATTGCTGAGATGCGCGCAGGAACAGCCACTTTGAGTGTTAAAGAGAAGGTTCTAAAACATATTTATTCTGATTCAGAGGGCGAAATGCATTGGAATACCGATGTATATCATGCATCGGAATTTACATATGGGAATGTTCATCTCTTACCAAAAACAAGTCATTTATGGATCTTATTAGGGGAGCCATGGAGATCCAGTCTCGTCTCCCTTTCGATTCACAAGGATCAAGATCAAATGAACGCTCATTCTCTTTCTAGAAAACGAAGATCTATTTCTAACCCCTCAGGAACTACTAATCAAGCGAGACCCAAATTCTTTAGGTTGGAGTGTTCTGGAAAAAGAGGGGGTGAGATTCCTAATTCTTCAGAACGTAATCGAATCATAACGGGTCTTTGTAATCTCAGATATACGACCATTCTCGACGCGAATTCTGATTTATTGGCAAAGCGGCGAAGAAATAGATTCATCATCCCACTCCAAACGATTCAAGAACGCGAGAACGAACTAACACCCTCTTTGGGGATCTCAATTGAAATACCGATCAATGGGATTTTTCGTAAAAACAGTATTCTTGCATATTTCGATGATCCGCAATATAGAAGAAAGCACTCGGGAATTACTAAATATGAAACAGTCGAAATGCAGTCAATCGTCAAAAAAGAGGATTTCATTGAGTATGGGGGAGTCACGGAATTAAAGCCAAAAGACCCAATAAAAGTCGATCGATTTTTTTTTATTCCCGAGGAAGTGCATCTCTTACCCGAATCTTCTTCGATACTGGTACGAAACAATAGTATTATTGGAGGAGATACACCAATCACTTTAAAGACAAGAAGTCGAGTGGGCGGGTTAGTCCGAGTGGAGAGAAAAAAAAAAAGAATTGAACTTAGAATCTTTCCTGGAGATATCCATTTTCCTGGAAAGACAGCAAAGATCTCCCAACATAGTGGCGTTTTGATACCACCAAGAACAGGAAAGATAAATTCCAAGGAAGACAAAAAATGGCTCTATATCCAACGGCTCACACTTACCAAGAGAAACTCTTTTGTTTTAGTTCGACCTGTAATCACATACGAAATAACGGATGGGATAAATTTAGTAAGACTTTTACCCCCGGATATACTGCAAGAAAGGGATAATGTACAACTTCAAATTGTCAATTATATCTTTTATGGAAACGGCACGCTAATTCGGGCAAGTTCGGAGACAGGTATTCAATTAGTTCGGACTTGTTTAGTATTGAATTGGGACCAAGACAAAAAAAGTTCTTCTAGCGACGAGGCCCGTGCTTCCTTTGTTGAAATAAGGACAAATGGTTTAATTCAAGATTTTCTAAGAATCGACTTAGCAAAATCGCCTATTTCGTATACTATCAAAAGGAATGATCTATCGGGTTCAGGGTTGATCTCCGAGAGTGAATCAGATCGCACCAGGATCAACCCCTTTTCTTCCATTTATTCCTATTCCAGAGCAAGGATTCTCGAATCCCTTACCCAACATCAAGGAACTATCCATACGTTGTTGAATCAAAATAACGAATGCCAATCTTTGATAATTTTGTCAGCATCCAATTGTTCTTGTTCGCGACTAGGTCCATTCAACGCTGTAAAGTCTCCCGATGTGATAAAAGAATTCAGTCACAAGGACCCCCTAATTTCAACTAGGAAATTGTTGGGTCCTTTAGGAACAGATCTTCAAATTGCGAATTTTTATTTATTTTCACATTTAATAACTTCTAATCAGATCTTGGTAACTAACTATTTCCAACTTGACAATTTGAAACCGACTTTTCAAGTACTTCAATATTTTTTAATGGATGAAAATGGGAAAATTGTGAAGCCCGATCCGTGCAAGAACATCATTTTGAATCCATTTGAGTTAAATTGGGATTTTTTGCATTACACTTGTTGTGAAAAGTCATCTACAATCGTTAGTCTTGGGCAGTTTATTTGTGAAAATGTACGGATAGCCAAAAAAGGACCGCATCTAAAATCGGGTCAAGTTCTAATTGTTCAAGTTGACTCTGTAATAATACGATCGGCTAAGCCCTTTTTGGCTACCCCGGGGGCAACTGTGCATGGTCATTATGGGAAAATGCTTTCTAAAGGAGATACATTAGTTACATTTATCTATGAAAAATCAAGATCTGGTGATATAACGCAAGGTCTTCCAAAAGTGGAACAGGTGTTAGAAGTGCGTTCAATTGCTTCAATATCAATGAATCTCAAAAAGAGGGTGGAGGGTTGGAACAAATGTATAATAAGAATTCTTGGAATTCCTTGGGGATTCTTGATTAGTGCTGAGCTAACTATAGTGCAAAGTCGTATCTCTTTAGTTAATAAGATCCAAAAGGTTTATCGATCCCAGGGCGTGCAGATACATAATAGGCATATCGAAATTATTGTCCGTCAAATAACCTCCAAAGTGTTGGTTTCAGAAGACGGACTGTCTAATGTTTTTTTACCCGGAGAACTCGTTGGATTGTTGCGAGCGGAACGAATGGGACGCGCTTTGGAAGAAGCGATCTGTTACCGAGCTGTCTTATTGGGAATAACCAGAGCGTCTCTGAATACTCAAAGTTTCATATCTGAAGCGAGTTTTCAGGAAACTGCTCGAGTTTTAGCAAAAGCGGCTCTCCGGGGTCGTATCGATTGGTTGAAAGGCCTGAAAGAGAACGTTGTTCTGGGGGGAATGATACCGGTTGGTACTGGATTCAAAGACAAAGGATTAGTGCACCTTCCAAGGCAACATAAGCATCTTCCCTTGGAAATAAAAGAGAAGAATCTATTCGAGGGGGAAATGAGAGATATTTTATTTCACCACAAAACCTTATTTGATTCTTTCCTTTCAAAGAATTTCCACGATACATCAGAACAATCATTTCTAGTATTTAATGATTCCTAAGAGCAGATTCATCCTTTTGATTTTAAAAGGATCTATATTTGGATTTGATCCAGTCATTTGATTTGGTAAGAGTAATCCAAATAATAATGAATAGAAAAGAAGAATGGCTTGGCCCTGTCTTTTGGGCCAATCTCTGGTAGAAGGGAAGGTTCCATCGGAACAATTTTTTTTTTCAGGGTACCTCGTCTCTTTTTGTTTTTTTTTTTTCAAAAAACAAAAAGAGGGAGGAGTATGGGGAGAAATGACAAGAAGATATTGGAACATAAATTTGGAAGAGATGATGGAAGCGGGAGTTCATTTTGGCCATGATATTCGAAAATGGAATCCTAAAATGGCACCTTATATCTCTGCAAAGCGTAAAGGTAGGCATATTACAAATCTTATTAAAACTGCTCGTTTTTTATCAGAAACTTGTGATTTGGTTTTTGATGCAGCCCGTAAGAAAAAACAATTCTTAATTGTTGGCACTAAAAAAAAAGCAGCTGATTCAGTATTACGGGCTGCAATAAGGGCTCGGTGTCATTATGTTAATAAAAAATGGCTCAGCGGGATGTTAACGAATTGGTCGACTACAGAAACGAGACTTCAGAAGTTTAGAGACTTGAGAACCAAACAAAAAACAGGAAGATTGGATCGTCTTCCGAAACGAGATGCGGCCATCTTGAAAAGACAATTATCTCACTTGCAAAGATATCTTGGCGGGATTCGATATATGACAGACTTACCCGATATTGTAATCGTTGTTGATCAGCACGAAGAATATACGGTCCTTCGGGAATGTATCACTTTAGGAATTCCAACAATTTGTTTAATCGATACAAATTGTGACCCCAATCTCGCCGATATTTCGATTCCAGCGAATGATGATTCTATCTCTTCCCTCCGATTTATTCTTAACAAATTAGTATTCGCAATTCGTGAGGGCCGTTCTGAGTCTCTAAGAAATCCGTAATTAATAAGAATAAAAAGAACTTATGTCGGTTCGGAACCCTCATAGATTTATCGAATCGCTTACTATTTCTGAATCTCAAAAACGAGATAAAAAGAACTGGGCTATAGAGTGTGATTAGTTGGTATTCCAAATATACGATTCAAGTAGTTAAGTCAAGAAAAAGATGGTTGAATCAAAATAATTGCGTTTAAAGTTTTCTTTTTATCAGAGAGCAATATGAATCTTTTATCAGGTTCTACCAACATACTAAAAGGGTTATACGAGCTATCCGGTGTGGAAGTAGGCCAACATTTCTATTGGAAAATCGGAGGTTTCCAAGTTCACGGCCAAGTACTGATTACTTCGTGGGTTGTAATTGCTATCTTATTAGGTTCCGCTGCGCTAGCTGTTCGGAAACCACAAACCATTCCGACCGGCGTTCAGAATTTCTTCGAATATGTCCTTGAATTCATTCGAGATGTGAGTCAAACTCAAATTGGAGAAGAATACGGCCCTTGGGTTCCTTTTATTGGAACTATGTTTCTCTTTATTTTTGTTTCTAATTGGTCGGGCGCTCTTTTACCTTGGAAAATCATACAATTACCTCACGGGGAGTTAGCCGCACCCACGAATGATATAAATACTACGGTTGCTTTGGCTTTACTCACGTCAGTGGCATATTTCTATGCGGGTCTTACTAAAAAAGGGTTAGCTTATTTCGGGAAATATATTCAACCAACTCCAATCCTTTTACCTATTAACATCTTAGAAGATTTCACAAAGCCCTTATCACTTAGTTTTCGCCTGTTTGGAAATATATTAGCTGATGAATTAGTAGTTGTTGTTCTTGTTTCGTTAGTACCTTTAGTGGTTCCTATCCCTGTCATGTTCCTTGGATTATTTACAAGTGGTATCCAAGCTCTTATTTTTGCAACTTTAGCCGCGGCTTATATAGGTGAATCCATGGAGGGCCACCATTGACTAGTTTTCGAAAGAGTCCTTTTTTTCGCTTCGGCGAAGGAAATATAGGCGCGACTCAAATTAATCGACTTCGAAAAAACAA